GTGTTGATTGTTTTCTAACTGTAAGTTTTCTTCTTCTGCATGTAAAAAAGGAATAAATAAATCAATCAAATTCCGGGAGGCGTCATGAAGTGCTTCTTTAGGAGTTAAACTTCCATTTGTCCATATTTCGAGAAAAAGTATCTCCTGTTTTTCATTCCCATTCACATAAGAATGAATGCTATGATTCGCATTTCGAACAGGCATGAATACAGCATCTATAGGATAACTTCCGTCTTGAAAGTTATTTGGCGTTTTTATACGATATCCGCGATTCCTCTCAATTTGTAATTCAATACACAAATTAATTGGTTCTGTTAGGTTAGCTATATGCTGTGTATTATCAACGATTTCCACAGAAGGTGGTAAGATAATGTCTTGAGCAGTTACATATCCAGGACCCTTGATACAAATAGACGCGTTACGAGTTCCATATAGATTACTTCTCAATACAATTTCTTTCAAATTCATTAAAATTTCATGTACGGATTCTTGAATACCTATTATGGTAGAATATTCATGTGGTATTTTCTCAGATTTTGCGCGTGTGATACATGTTCCTTCTATTTCTCCGAGCAAAGCTCTTCGCATCGCAATTCCTATTGTATCCGCTTGACCTTTCATAAGTGGGGCCAGAATAAAGCGTCCATAATAAAGACGCTTACTGTCTGCTCTTGATTCAACACACTTCCACTGTAGTGTCCGAGTAGATACTGTTACTTTCTCTCGAACCATAGTATATTATTTGATCAAATCATTGAATTATTTATTTCTCTTGAAATCTCTTCAATGTTTATTTTTACACACGCCTTTTTTTAGGGGGCCTACAGCCATTATGTGGCATAGGGGTTACATCGCGTATGAAACTTAATAGTATACCACTTCTACGAATAGCTCTTAATGCCGCATCTCTTCCGAGACCCGGGCCTTTTATCATGACTTCTGCTCGTTGCATACCTTGATCCACTACTGTCCTAATAGCATTTCCTGCTGCGGTTTGAGCGGCAAATGGTGTACCTCTTCTTGTACCCTTGAATCCACAAGCCCCGGCGGAGGACCAAGAAATTACTCGACCCCGCACATCTGTAACAGTCACAATCGTATTATTGAAACTTGCTTGAACATGAATAACTCCCTTTGGTACTCTACGCGCATTCTTACGTGAACCAATACGTCTATTTCTACGTGAACCAATTTTTGGTATAGGTTTTGCCATATTTTATCATCTCATAAATATAAGTCAGAGATATATGGATATATCCATTTCATGTCAAAACGTATCCTTATTTTTTTTTACTTATTTATTTGTACATCTGTACATCGGTTACTTTTGATTTCTAGAGTCTTTTTTGCTTTAGAAAGATTAGCCTTGTCTTTGTTTATGTCTCGGGTTGGAACAAATTACTATAATTCGTCCCCGCCTACGGATCAATCGACATTTTTCACAAATTTTACGAACAGAGGCCCTTATTTTCATATTTGTCATTCCTTTTCTTACTATTTATTGGAAGAAAATAAGTTTCTTGAAATTTTTAACTTCGAATTGTATCCCCACGAAAGAATGTTGAAATTGAAAAAATCACCGAATCATTCGAGTCTTTGCTTTGGAGTCTATAAACTATACGTCCTTTGGTTTAAATAAGGACTTACCTCAATTTTTATTCTATTTCTTGGTAGTATACGTATAAACCAACGTCGAATCCTTTCCGAAACAAAAGCCAGAATCATATTTTCATTATCTCAAATCTAAACGAACCCGGAAGATACATACCATTGGTAAGTTGTTCAGTAATTAAACCCTCATGAATCTTTTTTTTGTTTCATTCCAGGTAAAACCGCTTTGAAGTATCAACTAATGTAAGAGGGGTAATATTATAAAGTTGTCCTTTCTCTTTTTCACAAATATGAAAGTTCTGCGTATAATTCGTCTATCAGAAAGATTACCATATATAACACAAAATTTCTCCGCCGATTCCTTCTATTCGAGCCCTTCGGTCTGTCATTATACCTCGAGAAGTAGAAAGAATTACAATCCCCATTCCGCCTAAAATTCTAGGAATTTTTTGATAGTTAGAATATATTCGTAAACCGGGTCGACTGATCCGTTTTAAATTTAAAACAGTTCTATACGATCCTTTTCTATTTCTTCTATGTCGTAGTGTTAAAACCAAAAAATATTTATTGCTTTCCTGATGTTTTCTCACGTTTTCAATAAAACCTTCTTGTAAAAGGATTTTAACAATATTTTCAGTGATGTTAGTAGATGGTATTCGAACTGTTCTTTTTTTATTCATGTCAGCATTTCGTATAGCGGTTATTATGTCAGCAATAGTGTCTTTACTCATGATAAACTAAGATTTTTGTTGCCCCCAAATTTTGATATAATCAACATGCTCTTTTTCTTTTTTTATTTATCTTTATTTCTGAATTATTAAAGGTATATACGTGATATATAAAAAATCTACTAATTAATCGGTTTCATTCAAATACCAAATACTATAACTATATTACGGCCTTCCCTTATAATACTTCGGGTGCTAATGAAACTATTTTAGTGAAATTTAACTGTCTTAATTCCCGGGCGATCGCGCCAAAAATTCGGGTGCCTTTAGGATTTCCTTCTTGATCAATAACAACTGCAGCATTGTCATCATATCGTATTATCATACCGTTGTCGCGTTTGAGTTCTTTACAAGTACGTACAATTACAGCTCGGATTACTTCTGATCTTTCTAGAGGTGTATTTGGTACGGCTTCCTTGATTACAGCAACAATAACGTCACCAATATGAGCATATCGTCGATTACTAGCTCCTATGATTCGAATACACATCAATTCTCGGGCTCCGCTGTTATCCGCTACATTCAAATGGGTTTGAGGTTGAATCATATCGTTTTTTTATCGATTTTTTTTGTTTTCAATGCAAGGGTCTAAATAAAAAAAAAGAAATATTATTTGTTCAAAACAAAAAACCTGCAATTTTTTTTTATTTTTCATACAAAAGACCCCTTTCCTTTGTTTCTACATCCCTATCCCGAAAGAATGAATTGAGTTCGTATAGGCATTTTGGATGCCGCTATTGAAATTGCCCTTCTGGCTATATTTTCTGCTACTCCGCTCATTTCATAAAGTATTCTACCGGGTTTAACAACAGCTACCCAATATTCGGGAGATCCTTTACCCGAACCCATACGTGTTTCTGTAGGTCTTACTGTAACGGGTTTGTCTGGAAATATGCGTACCCATATTTTTCCACCGCGGCGTGCGTTTCGTGTCATTGCTCGCCGCCCTGCTTCTATTTGTCTAGATGTGATCCAAGCGGGTTCAAGCGCTTGAAGAGCATATCTACCGAAGCAAATACGATTGCCTCGATAAGATATTCCTTTCATTCTTCCTCTATGTTGTTTACGGAATCTGGTTCTTTTGGGGTTATAGTTGATGGTTGTTTATCAATTCCATCCATCTCTACTACAGAACTGGACATGAGAGTTTCTTCTCATCCAGCTCCTCGCGAATTAAACAATTAAAAAATAATATACACGGTGAATAATATACGGAATCGTGGTATTCTTTTAAATTTTATCTAATCTATATCTATTATAAATTTAAAATTTTTTGTGTTTTAATATATAATTAAACACGTCTTCTATTTATAGATAATGTCGTTTTTATATAACGTTATAATGAATCTTTATTTTATTTTTCCTTTGTATTATCATATCGAATCGACTAAAATTTAGTAAAATTTAGAAATAAAAAAAAATTCGCGGGCGAATATTTACTCTTTCAACATTCAATTGTAAGATTAGTCTATGACATGACCTCTCAGAATAAATGAATAGGTTTCTGGTTCGTTCCGCCATCCTACCCAATGAATCATTAGGATTCGTTTTCAATAGAATCTTATGCATTCACAGGTTCTGTCGTCCCCACCACTTCTCGATTAATGGTTAGGTCTGAATTCTACAACGGAGCCCTTAATGAAATTTATTAATGAATGAAATTTATTAATGAATGAAATTTTTTCTTGAGTCAACCTTCTCAGTCTTTATTGGCTCAGGGCTCTTGATTTTTTCTTCTATGCACCGATTTGTCTAATTATGGATCAATCAGTATTGATGCTTTATTACATTCCCTTTATATGAGATGACTCATAGACCTTACATATTGGAATTATATATCATTGATATTTCTTTTCCTATCTTTCTCTCACCCTTCCATTTATCTGTATACTTTTATTGCTTTACAACTCATAATCAGATTGGTTTTTCTTTTGTGTTTATGCAAAAAAGATTTCAGTTGCTACAATGATATGACTCATATATCATATCTTGACTGGTTCCTTATATCCAGATAATGCGAAGCGATGAGTTGATTATTAGTTCTATAGTTATCAGTTCGTACTACGGGCCGGTCGATTTTGTTGAATCCTATAATCCTAAAAAAACCAACGAGTCACACACTAAGCATAGCAATTATATCAAACGATTAATCGAATTTTTATTCAACCTTATAGAATTTTTTTTTTTTTTATTTAACAGAAAAGGAATGAAAGAGTTTGCCTTTTTTTGGTTTATCACCAGATAGAACTAAATACAAGTAAAGTAAGTTCTTATTATTCCTCGTCTACAAATATCCAAATTTTGATGCCTAATACCCCATAGATAGTTCGAACTGCGTAGGCACAATAATCAATTTTAGCTCGAATGGTTTGTAGAGGAACCCTACCTTCTCTGATCCATTCAACACGTGCAATTTCTTTTCCGTCGATACGCCCTGCAATTTGTACTTGAATTCCTTTTGTACCTGCCTGTTCAGTTAATTCAATAGCTTTTTTCATTGCTTTGCGAAATGAAACTCTATTCTTTAATTGTCCGGCTATAAATTCTGCAAGAATATTGGGGTGCCCATAAGGATTTGAAATTCTTCTAATAGCAATGTTGAGTTTTCGGTTTACACAATTGAGTTCTTTTTGTACATTCATCTGTAATTCTTCGATTCTT